GAGGTCAAATTTAGGTTGCTGCTCAATTATTTTAGTGTAATTTTGACCTCCCGCGATTAACAAGAACGCAGAATCACGCCCTGTAGGATTTGAACCTACGACATCGGGTTTTGGAGACCCACGTTCTACCGAACTGAACTAAGAGCGCTTTATTATCACAATAAATATTTTGTAACCCCAATTTATCTTGCATATATATATACTATAAAAAAGAAAAATGAAATATTTATTTAATTATGTATGTACAATTTTATTAATTGATCTCAATTGATCCCTCGTTACTGCTCAGACGATAAGTAATAGGTAGGGATGACAGGATTTGAACCCGTGACATTTTGTACCCAAAACAAACGCGCTACCAAACTGCGCTACATCCCTTTCAATTGGTCTACAGTGTCATTGTAGAGAATCCCTGTCTTGTTTTCCACATCTTTATTTCCTACATTGATATACACAAACTATCTTATCATTTCTTCCTTCTTCCTTTTGGTCTCATATATCATATAACAAACATATAATATGGTAAAAGACTTATATAAAGTATGAAATAAATATGAAATCTACCACAAAAAATTAATATTTTTTAGGAATTTAAGGCGGAAATGGACGTATTTTTTTCTTTTAATAAATATCTATTTTGTACATTTCAATTTGAATTAGGAACTCCGCGTACAAGTGGTAAGTCATTAACTACATATACACATCCGGTCGTATATGTATTACCATTATGTATTACAAATTACAATAACGAATACAGAAAGAGGAGTTTTTAAAATGCGAGATCTAAAAACATATCTCTCCGTGGCACCGGTAGTAAGTACTCTATGGTTCGGGTCTTTAGCAGGTTTATTGATAGAGATCAATCGTTTTTTTCCGGATGCGTTGATATTCCCCTTTTTTTCATTCTAGCTATTGATTTTTCATTCTAGCTATTGATATGGGAAGGGGGAAGAAGATTAGAGATACAATCAAATATCTGTAACTAATCCCTACCCCTCCCTTCTTTTTTTCTTTGTTTTTTCTTTTTTTACTTATTCTTTCTAAAAAAAAAAAAAAAAACAAAGAAAAAGCGGTTTCACCCTCAGTGAAACTATGAACTCGGGCTCAGGCTCAAATTAAATTAATAATAGAATGGAAATGCGGTGGTTGGGGCAACAATATCATACAAGATACTTAACTGAAAATGAAATACTGTACGGCAATTAAAAATTATAAATATAGTTAGAAATCATTATATTACTTATTATTTATTACTATATTGATATATTGATTGCAACAAAATATTTCTTTCATAATTTGATTTCGAGTTACCTGCTTCTATTTTTGTGTCCTTTCTTCTTCCTTGCTTCGGGTCGGAAAATTAAAGAATTGAGTGAATCAAAAACCAAAGGAGGTTCATGGCTAAGGGTAAAGATGTCCGAGTAACGGTTATTTTGGAATGTACCAGTTGTGTTCGAAATCGTGTTAATAAGGAATCAATGGGCATTTCCAGATATATTACTCAAAAGAATCGACACAATACGCCTAGTCGATTGGAATTGAGAAAATTCTGTCCCTGTTGTTACAAACATACGATTCATGGGGAGATAAAGAAATAGATCGAACCGATCGCTCGTGTGTCAGTCTTCCAAGGAAGATGAAAAATTACATATTATATATAACAATATATATATATAATTTATTTTAATTTCTTTTTTAATTTATTTAAATATAAACAAATAAATAGAAACAAACCAAATCCTATTTCGATCGGATCAAAGATGATGTAGAATTAAGAAATAGGATTGGGATTTTCAGGATAAGGAATAAACAAACCATGGATAAATCCAAGCGAATCTTTCTTAAATCTAAGCGATCTTTTCGTAGGCGTTTGCCTCCGATCCAATCGGGGGATCGAATTGATTATAGAAACATGAGTTTAATTAGTCGATTTATTAGCGAACAAGGAAAAATATTATCTAGACGGGTGAATAGATTGACCTTAAAACAACAACGATTAATTACTATTGCTATAAAACAAGCTCGTATTTTATCTCCGTTACCTTTTCTTAATAATGAGAAACAATTTGAAAGAAGCGAGTCAACCGCTAGAGCTGCTGGTCTTAGAACCAGAAAAAAAATAGGTTGACTCTTCAATTGAATTGAATCAAAATAAAATTCCAATCCAAACTCAAATGCGGATTGACGTTTTTTTTTTTTTTGTTCGAAAAATCGTAAAATCGAAATGTCCTGTCGTAAGAAAAAAAATGGGAGAAGAGGAATAAATATTTTTTATTTAACGTCTTTCTTCATTTTGATGACTTTATCATATTTTATCATACTAATTTCTACTCTACCTTCCCAGAGTTCATTCTCCAGGGAACTCCATTTAAACTATTCCAACGGATTCCTTCCAATCTCTTTATTTTATGATCTCATTGGAAATCATATAAAGACAACTCTTATTTAATATAGCTATTTGTGCAAGTATTTTACGATTAAGAAGTAACTGTCTCTTGTACAGATTATGTATAAATTTACTATAACTGAAGTATACTTTATTCTCGCGAATTACTGCATTTATCCGAGTGATCCACAACCGACGAAAATCTCTCTTTTGTCTACCTCTATCCCGATGAGCCGAAACCAAAGCTCTTATTTTCTGTTGAGTAATAGTACGAGTAAGTCTTGAATGAGCCCCTCGAAAGGTTGATGCAAATAAACGAATTTTTGTTCTACGTCTTCGAGCTATATACCCTCGTTTAATTCTGGTCATTGAATAAATGAAACTTTGATGAATAACTAATCGATTTCCTTTCTTTCAGTTATTCCCTTCCCCTAGTCTATTAATAACAAAACGGATTCTTCCAATGTATAAAATTTAAATTCCAATGGCTTTTGCTACTATAACCTTCCCGACCACGATTTTTTTTTTTTTTTTTTTCTAGGTGAAATGCCTAGAAAAAAATTGTATTGATATTAGGTATCAAAAACACATAAAAGTAGTAAATATAAATAAAAGTAGTAAATATAAATGGATATAGTGGGTTCCATCGTTTCTATGGTTACTTCTTAAACGGTGAGGTCCTCTCTATACACCGGAGCCCTTCTTTCATTTAATCAATGTTATTGTTAACTTGTACAGTTCACACTCTTTGGCTCTACCCATAATTATCCAGTACGAGGTCTTTCACAATGAGATCTACTTATACAGTAACGGTATTTAATTATGAAGATTAGCTGAGTAGCTGACCCTGTTAGTCCGTTCTTGCAAGAGTAAGGCATAATTTTTCTGCTTTTTAAAATAGTATTTCCCCTGCTTAATGGATATCATTTGCTATCAATGGAGAATTCTTTCTCATTTTAAATTTAAAACGGAGTTGATTGGATTTGCACCAACGGAAACCATACATTTGATACCACAATAGAAGGATAGATCTTTTTGATTTTTAGATATTGAATGGAGTTCTTCCATTCTAGTCTATTCACTGGTACTGATCGTTGATACTGGATCAATTGTTTTCTTTCTTTTGTCCTAGCCCATGATCTGAACGAGTCGCACATACACCCTAGTACATGTTCCTCGTCGCTGAGGACATCCCCCAAGAGCGGGGGATTTCGTGACATTTCTGATTGGCTGTCTTGTGTTTCTAATAAGTTGTTTAATAGTTGGCATATTGAATCATATACATAATGGGCTGGTTTAGATCGATCTTAACCGGATGATTATGAATTATTTTATTTCTATATTAATAGATTAATGAATAGAATATTAAATCCGGTAAGAAGATAAAATCTCAAATAACCAATTCGTCTGAAATTTTTGTTATTTTTTCTTTTTTATTCAGTCGCTACAAGATCAACAATTCCATGAGCTTGGGCTTCTGTTGCTGACATAAAAACATCTCTTTCCATATCTTCGGATACAACCCATAAGGGTTTGCCTGTCCTTTGTACATAAACCCTTGTGACGGTTTCGCGCAGCTTCAAAAGTTCTTCCGCTTCCAAGATAAATTCTCCCGTCTGTGCCTCATAAAAAGAACTAGCAGGTTGATGGATCATTACCCTGATGATATAACATAATAAATGTTTATTCTATCTCGCATGATGATAAGGTGAAGAGATAAAGAATAATAAAATATATAATTGAACAACCGTACAGGCATCTTTTACGCATTGCATACGGCTCTATAATGGAATTCGTTTTTACCTTACTTACAAATAAATTAAATATAGGGTCTATCAGACTCGGGTTGGTAAATGATCCAATAACCACCCTTCTTTTTGTTTTTGGAGTAGTTCAAAAATACTATAAAAATACTATGATGGCTCCGTTGCTTTATATATTTATTTCGTCTGTTATTTAGCAATCCCAAAGTTTCTTTTTTTTTTTTTTTCAAATAAAAAAACAAGATTTTTTTTATTTTCATATTCTTTCATAACCTAAATATTGTTAAGAGCCTCCCGGCGTGAAAACAAAAAAGTTTGTGACGCTGAAATAGGCCTCCCGATAGATTAGATAAAATCGGAAATACCTTTTATCTCATACTACTCTTTCGATACATAATTTAAGGGTTAAAAAAATTTATCATATCGAATTCGAAGTGCCATGCTATTATTACTTAATATTCATATTTCATATAGCGCGAAGGCATAGTCTTCTTTTTTCTCTCAAATCAAATAAAAAACTCATTGGCGCCAAGCGTGAGGGAATGCTAGACGTTTGGTAATTTCTCCTCCGACCAGAATAAAAGATCCCATTGAAGCGGCTAATCCCATGCATATTGTCTGTATATCTGGTCGCACAAATTGCATAGTATCATAAATAGCTACTCCGGGTATTACCCATCCGCCAGGAGAATTTATAAACAAATATAGATCTTTGGTATCATCCTCTATACTGAGATATACCATAAGACCAATAAGTTGATTCGAGATCTCGCTATCAACCCCTTGGCCTAAAAAAAGTAATCTTTCTCGATAAAGTCGGTTGATTGGGATAAAGTTGTATCCCTTAGAAA